GCTAACGTAGCTTAAGTTAAAGCATAACACTGAAGATGTTAAGATGAGCCCTAGAAAGCTCCGCAGGCACAAAAGCTTGGTCCTGACTTTACTATCAGCTTTAGCTAGACTTACACATGCAAGTATCCGCACCCCTGTGAGAATGCCCTAATAGCTCCCTGCCCGGGAACAAGGAGCTGGTATCAGGCACAACTAACCATAGCCCACGACACCTTGCTTTGCCACACCCTCAAGGGAACTCAGCAGTGATAAACATTAAGCCATAAGTGAAAACTTGACTTAATTAAAGCTAAGAGGGCCGGTTAAACTCGTGCCAGCCACCGCGGTTATACGAGAGGCCCAAGTCGATAGTCAACGGCGTAAAGAGTGGTTAGATACAACCCATTACTAAAGCCGAACGCCTTCAAAGCTGTTATACGCACCCGAAGGTGAGAAGCCCACCCACGAAAGTGGCTTTACAATCTTGAACCCACGAAAGCTATGACACAAACTGGGATTAGATACCCCACTATGCTTAGCCCTAAACATTGATAACAACTCACACCTGTTATCCGCCCGGGAACTACAAGCATCAGCTTAAAACCCAAAGGACTTGGCGGTGCTTTAGACCCACCTAGAGGAGCCTGTTCTAGAACCGATAACCCTCGTTCAACCTCACCCCTCCTTGTTTATCCCGCCTATATACCGCCGTCGTCAGCTTACCCTGTGAAGGACTAATAGTAAGCAAAATTGGTACAACCCTAAACGCCAGGTCGAGGTGTAGCGTATGGAGGGGGAAGAAATGGGCTACATTCTCTAACACAGAGAAAACGAATGACATGCTGAAATACATGTCTGAAGGAGGATTTAGCAGTAAGCAGGAAATAGAGTGTCCCGCTGAAATTGGCCCTGAAGCGCGCACACACCGCCCGTCACTCTCCCCAAACTAATTAAATTAAACTAAATAAAACCCCACCAAAGTAAAGGGGAGGCAAGTCGTAACATGGTAAGTGTACCGGAAGGTGTACTTGGAAAACCAGGATATAGCTAAGATATATAGCAGCTCCCTTACACCGAGCAGTCATTCGTGCAAGTCGAATTATCCTGACGCCCATCAGCTAGCCGACCCCACCAAAAACAACAAATCCCCATCAATACCCCCTAAAGCATTTAAACAACCCTAAACAAACCATTTTTCCCCCTGAGTATGGGCGACAGAAAAGGAACTACCGAGCCATAGAAAAAGTACCGCAAGGGAACGCTGAAAGAGAAATGAAACAACCCAGTAAAGCCCGAAGAAGCAGAGATTCAAACTCGTACCTTTTGCATCATGATTTAGCTAGAAAACCTCAAGCAAAGAGCACTTTAGTTTGACCCCCCGAAACTACGTGAGCTACTCCAAGACAGCCTAACAACTAGGGCAAACCCGTCTCTGTGGCAAAAGAGTGGGAAGATCTTTGAGTAGAGGTGACAGACCTATCGAACCTAGTTATAGCTGGTTGCCTGAGAAATGAATAGAAGTTCAGCCTCTCGGATTCTCCCCTCACCCCACCTCCCTCCCCCCGACAATTAAAAGAAACCGAAAGAGTTAGTCAAAGGGGGTACAGCCCCTTTGACACAAGATACAACTTTTCCAGGAGGGTAAAGATCACAATTCAACACCAAGGTAAAATGTTTAGGTGGGCCTAAAAGCAGCCACCCCATAGAATGCGTTAAAGCTCAAACATAACCACCACCCCCAATCCTGATAATCTTATCTTAACCCCCTAACCCTACCAGGCCGTTCCATGCAAACATGGAAGCGACCATGCTAATATGAGTAATAAGAGAATAGTCATCTCTCTCCTTGCACAAGTGTATCTCGGAACGGACCCACCACCGAACATTAACGACCCCCAACAAAGAGGGCCCTGAATAACAGACCCGAAAACTAGAAAAACACTCAATAAACTAATCGTTAAGCCCACACTGGTGTGCCTTTAAGGAAAGACTAAAAGAAAAAGAAGGAACTCGGCAAACACATGAAGCCTCGCCTGTTTACCAAAAACATCGCCTCTTGCAAAATTAATGAATAAGAGGTACTGCCTGCCCTGTGACCATGAGTTTAACGGCCGCGGTATTTTGACCGTGCAAAGGTAGCGCAATCACTTGTCTTTTAAATAAAGACCCGTATGAATGGCAAGACGAGGGCTTAGCTGTCTCCTTTTTCAGGTCAATGAAATTGATCTTTCCGTGCAGAAGCGGGAATATTAACATAAGACGAGAAGACCCTATGGAGCTTTAGACACCAAGACAGATCACGTCAAAACCCCCTAACAAAGGATTAAACTAACTGAACCCTGTCCTAATGTCTTTGGTTGGGGCGACCACGGGGAACTACAAAACCCCCGCGTGGAATGAAAGCACCACCCTGCTTTTACAACTAAGAGCCTCCGCTCTAATAAACAGAATTTCTGACCAACAAGATCCGGCAACGCCGATCAACGAACCGAGTTACCCTAGGGATAACAGCGCAATCCTCTTTTAGAGTCCATATCGACAAGAGGGTTTACGACCTCGATGTTGGATCAGGACATCCTAATGGTGCAGCCGCTATTAAGGGTTCGTTTGTTCAACGATTAAAGTCCTACGTGATCTGAGTTCAGACCGGAGTAATCCAGGTCAGTTTCTATCTATGCCATGATTTTTTCTAGTACGAAAGGACCGAAAAGAAGGGACCCATGCCTTAAGTACGCCCCACCCTCACCTTATGCAATCAACTAAAACAGACAAGAGGACATATTAAACACGCCCAAGAAAACGGCCCGCTAAGGTGGCAGAACTCGGCAATTGCAAAAGACCTAAGCCCTTTCCACAGAGGTTCAAGTCCTCTCCTTAGCTATGATCCACACTCTTATTACACACATTATTAACCCCCTTACACTCATTGTACCCGTTCTTCTAGCCGTCGCCTTCCTTACACTTCTTGAACGAAAAGTACTCGGCTATATACAACTACGAAAAGGCCCTAATATTGTAGGCCCCTACGGCCTCCTACAACCCATCGCCGATGGCATTAAACTCTTTATTAAGGAACCCGTCCGACCCTCTACCTCATCCCCCATCCTATTTATTATTACCCCTATATTGGCCCTCACACTAGCTCTAACACTTTGAGCACCCATACCTTTGCCCTACCCCATTATTGACCTCAACCTTAGCATTTTATTTATTTTAGCCCTCTCTAGCCTCGCCGTTTACTCAATCCTCGGATCAGGCTGAGCATCCAACTCAAAATATGCACTCATCGGAGCTCTTCGGGCCGTCGCTCAAACCATCTCGTATGAAGTGAGCCTGGGCTTAATTTTACTATGCACCATTATCTTCACGGGAGGCTTCACCCTCCAAACCTTTAATATTGCCCAAGAAAGCATCTGACTGATTCTCCCTGCCTGACCTCTAGCCGCAATATGATACATTTCTACACTTGCAGAAACCAACCGAGCCCCCTTCGACCTCACTGAAGGCGAATCCGAACTCGTTTCAGGCTTCAATGTAGAATACGCAGGCGGCCCATTTGCCCTATTTTTCCTAGCAGAATACGCCAACATTCTCCTTATAAATACACTCTCGGCCACTTTATTCTTGGGTGCCTCCCACATTCCCACCATCCCTGAATTAACCGCCATAAACATTATAACTAAGGCAGCCTTCCTCTCCGTCCTATTCCTATGAGTCCGAGCCTCCTACCCCCGATTCCGATATGATCAACTCATGCACCTAATCTGAAAAAACTTCCTCCCATTAACACTTGCCCTCGTCATCTGACACCTGGCACTTCCCATTGCACTTGCAGGCCTCCCCCCTCAGCTATAGCCTGGGAGTTGTGCCTGAAATAAAGGACCACTTTGATAGAGTGAATTATGAGGGTTAAATTCCCTCCAACTCCTTAGAAAAGGGGGACTCGAACCCTACCCGGGGAACTCAAAACTCCCAGTGCTTCCAACTACACCACTTTCTAGTAATGTCAGCTAATTAAAGCTATTGGGCCCATACCCCAACAATGATGGTTAAAACCCCTCCCTTACTAATGAATCCCATCGTTTCATGCACCTTATTAATTACTCTCGGACTTGGAACTACAATTACATTTGCAAGCTCCCACTGATTTCTCGCCTGAATAGGCCTTGAGATTAATACCCTTGCTATTTTACCACTCATAGCCCAACACCACCACCCCCGGGCAACTGAAGCCACCCTTAAATACTTCCTCACACAAGCAACTGCAGCCTCTACCCTTCTCTTTGCTACTACCACAAACGCCTGATTAAACGGACAATGAGATATTCAACATATAACACACCCACTTCCTATTACCCTATTCACCATCGCCCTTGCCCTAAAAATTGGCCTAGCCCCCCTCCACATTTGACTCCCTGAAGTCCTCCAAGGACTAGACCTTGTAACAGGACTTATTATATCCACCTGACAAAAACTTGCCCCCTTCGCCCTCCTCCTTCAAATTTATCCAGCCAACTCTACCCTCCTCATTATACTAGGCTTAGCATCAACCCTTATTGGAGGCTGAGGCGGACTAAACCAAACCCAACTACGAAAAATCCTTGCCTATTCCTCAATCGCCCACCTCGGCTGAATAATTCTCGTCCTACAATTCTCCCCTGCCCTTACCCTCTTAACCCTCCTCCTATATATTATTATAACCTTCTCAACATTCCTTGTATTCCACCTAAACAACGCAACCAATATTAATACCCTAGCCACCACCTGAACCAAAACCCCCGCACTCACTGCTCTTACACCCCTCCTCCTCCTCTCCCTAGGAGGCCTCCCCCCACTTTCAGGCTTTATGCCAAAATGACTAATCCTCCAAGAACTAACTAAGCAAGACCTAGCTTTGACCGCCACTCTAGCTGCACTCACCGCACTCCTCAGCCTTTACTTCTACCTGCGTTTGTCATACGCCCTTGCCCTAACAATATTCCCTAACAATCCATCAGGTACTTCCCCTTGACGCCTCCAATCACCCCAAATCATATATCCCCTCGCCCTTTCAATTACAGCTGCCCTCACCCTTCTTCCCCTAACCCCAACCGTCACAGCACTAATAATGCCCTAAGAGACTTAGGATAGCACAAGACCAAGAGCCTTCAAAGCTCTCAGCGGGAGTGAAAATCTCCCAGTCCCTGTTAAGACTTGCAGGACACTAACCCACATCACCTGTATGCAAAACAGGTACTTTAATTAAGCTAAAGCCTTATCTAGATAGGCAGGCCTCGATCCTACAAACTCTTAGTTAACAGCTAAGCGCCCAAACCAGCGAGCATCCATCTACCTTTCCCCCCGCCCTGCCGGGCTAAAGGGCGGGGGAAAGCCCCGGCAGGCGTTAGCCTACTTCTTCAGATTTGCAATCTACTATGTAAAAACACCTCAGAGCTTGATAAGAAGAGGACTTAAACCTCTGTCTGTGGGGCTACAATCCACCGCTTAAATCTCAGCCACCTTACCCTATGACAATCACACGTTGATTATTCTCTACTAACCACAAAGATATCCGGCCCCTCTATCTAATTTTTGGTGCATGAGCCGGAATAGTGGGCACAGCCCTAAGTCTTCTTATTCGAGCAGAGCTGAGCCAGCCCGGCTCACTTCTCGGAGACGATCAAATTTTTAACGTAATTGTTACGGCACATGCCTTCGTTATAATTTTCTTTATAGTAATGCCCGTTATGATTGGAGGTTTCGGAAACTGGCTGGTACCTTTAATAATTGGTGCCCCCGACATAGCATTCCCCCGAATAAATAACATAAGCTTCTGACTCATCCCCCCATCCTTCCTCCTGCTTTTAACCTCATCAGGGGTTGAAGCGGGGGCCGGAACGGGGTGGACAGTCTACCCCCCACTTGCTGGAAACCTTGCACACGCAGGGGCTTCAGTTGACTTAGCAATTTTTTCTCTCCACCTCGCAGGTGTATCCTCAATCCTGGGGGCTATTAACTTCATTACAACAATTATTAACATAAAACCCCCAGCTATTTCTCAATACCAAACACCCCTGTTTGTCTGAGCTGTCCTCATTACAGCAGTGCTACTATTACTCTCACTCCCTGTTTTAGCTGCCGGCATCACAATGCTTCTAACAGATCGCAATCTCAATACGACCTTTTTCGACCCCGCAGGCGGAGGCGACCCCATCCTTTATCAACACCTGTTCTGATTTTTCGGTCACCCTGAAGTTTACATTTTAATCCTACCAGGATTCGGCATGGTTTCACACATTGTTGCCTACTACGCCGGTAAAAAAGAACCCTTTGGATACATGGGTATGGTATGAGCTATGATGGCCATTGGCCTTCTAGGATTCATTGTCTGAGCCCATCACATGTTTACAGTGGGCATGGATGTAGACACACGAGCCTACTTCACATCTGCCACAATGGTCATTGCCATCCCAACTGGTGTAAAAGTCTTTAGCTGACTCGCAACCCTACATGGAGGGGCCCTCAAATGAGAAGCCCCTCTCCTGTGGGCCCTGGGGTTTATTTTCCTATTCACAGTAGGCGGGCTAACCGGAATCGTTCTAGCCAACTCCTCCCTGGACATTGTCCTCCATGACACATACTACGTAGTCGCCCACTTCCATTATGTCCTGTCAATAGGAGCAGTATTTGCTATTATGGGCGGTTTTGTCCATTGATTCCCCCTATTCACAGGGTACACTCTACATAGCACTTGATCAAAAGCTCACTTTGCAATTATGTTTACAGGGGTTAATCTCACCTTTTTCCCCCAACACTTCCTCGGGCTCGCCGGAATGCCTCGTCGATACTCAGATTACCCCGACGGATATGCCTTATGAAACACCATTTCTTCCTTAGGCTCCCTAATCTCCCTCGTGGCAGTAATTCTCCTCTTATTCATTATCTGAGAGGCCTTTGCCGCCAAGCGTGAAGTGTTAGAGGTTCGCTTTACAACTACTAACGTAGAGTGGCTCCACGGCTGCCCTCCCCCATACCACACCTTCGAAGAGCCCCCCTTCGTCCAACTTCAAGAAGCCCGTGCGAGAAAGGGAGGACTCGAACCCCCATAAAATTGATTTCAAGCCAACCGCATAACCACTCTGCCACTTTCTTCATAAGACACTAGTAAAGTACTTACACTGCCTTGTCAAGGCAGCATCGTGGGTTAGACCCCCGCGTGTCTTGCACTACTAATGGCACATCCCGCCCAACTAGGCTTTCAAGATGCAACTTCCCCCCTAATGGAAGAACTTCTTCATTTTCACGATCACGCCCTAATAATTGTTCTCCTCATTAGCGTAATAGTACTTTACATTATTACATGCATAATTACCACTAAACTATCAGATAAACTTATTCTTGACTCCCAGGAAATCGAGATCATCTGAACTGTCCTACCTGCAATCACCCTAATCCTAATTGCCCTCCCGTCCCTACGAATCCTGTACCTTATGGATGAAATCAATGACCCCCACCTAACAGTCAAAGCTATAGGCCATCAATGATACTGGTCTTATGAATATACTGATTACGAAGACCTCGGCTTCGACTCGTACATGCTCCCCACACAAGACCTCGCCCCCGGACAATTCCGCCTCCTAGAAGCAGATCACCGAATGGTGGTCCCAGTAGAATCTCCCATCCGAGTCCTAATTTCTGCTGAAGATGTCCTTCACTCATGAGCAGTCCCCACCCTCGGCATCAAAATAGACGCAGTCCCAGGCCGACTAAATCAAACAGCCTTCATTACAGCCCGCCCCGGAGTTTACTACGGACAATGCTCTGAAATTTGTGGAGCAAATCATAGCTTCATGCCTATCGTAGTCGAAGCTGTCCCACTAAACCATTTTGAAGCCTGAACCTCCCTAATACTTGAAGAAGCCTCGCTGAGAAGCTTATTTTGGAGCAAGCGTTAGCCTTTTAAGCTAAAGATAGGTGCTTTCCGACCACCCCCAGCGACATGCCCCAATTAAACCCCTCCCCATGACTAGCCATCATAATTTTTTCATGACTAACATTTCTAATTATTGTCCCACCCAAAGTTATAGCTCATATTTTCCCAAATGAACCATCCCCACAAAGCACAGAAACTCTAAGCATAGAAACCTGAAACTGACCATGACTGTAAGCCTCTTCGACCAGTTTATATCCCCCACATACCTAGGAGTACCACTACTAGCGATTGCTCTCACCCTCCCCTGAATTTTCTTCCCAGCCCCCACCTTCCGATGACTCCATAACCGCCTACTAGTCCTACAAGGCTGGTTCATCAACCGATTTACACACCAAATTTTTACCCCCTTAAGCCAAGGCGGACATAATTGAGCTTTAATACTCGCTTCCCTAATACTCTTCCTTATTACACTTAATATTCTAGGCCTCCTCCCCTACACCTTCACCCCCACAACTCAACTATCCCTCAACCTGGCCCTTGCCTTCCCCCTTTGACTAGCCACAGTTCTTATAGGACTACGTAATCAACCAACCGCTGCCCTAGGACACCTATTACCAGAAGGCACACCCACACCCCTAATCCCCATCCTAATTATCATCGAAACAATCAGCTTACTTATTCGCCCCCTAGCCCTGGGTGTCCGACTGACTGCCAACCTCACAGCTGGTCATCTTTTAATACAACTAACATCTACAGCCGCTTACGTCCTTCTACCCATGATACCCCCAGTAGCAGCCCTTACCATGATTTTACTATTTCTACTCACCCTACTTGAAATTGCCGTAGCCATGATTCAAGCCTATGTCTTTGTTCTCCTGCTAAGCCTCTACCTACAAGAAAACGTCTAATGGCCCACCAAGCACACGCATATCATATAGTAGACCCCAGCCCCTGACCCCTAACAGGCGCCATCGGCGCCCTACTCCTCACATCAGGGCTTGCAGTTTGATTTCACTTCCACTCTACAATCCTCCTGTCCTTAGGCCTTATCCTTCTCTTACTAACAATATACCAATGATGACGAGATATCATCCGAGAAGGAACATTCCAAGGACACCACACACCCCCTGTCCAAAAAGGCCTTCGATTTGGCATGATTTTATTTATTACATCAGAAGTATTTTTCTTCCTAGGATTCTTCTGAGCTTTCTACCACTCAAGCCTCGCCCCTACACCTGAACTAGGCGGCTGCTGACCCCCCACAGGTATTACCACATTAGACCCGTTCGAAGTCCCCCTGCTAAATACTGCCGTCCTCTTAGCCTCAGGAGTTACAGTTACTTGAGCGCACCACAGTATTATAGAAGGCGAACGACAACAAGCCATCCAATCCCTAGCATTAACCATTCTTCTTGGGTTCTACTTTACTTTCCTCCAAGCTATAGAGTACTATGAAGCCCCCTTCACCATTGCAGATGGGGTGTATGGCTCAACATTTTTTGTAGCCACAGGCTTTCACGGACTTCACGTCATCATCGGCTCCACATTCCTAGCCGTCTGCCTACTTCGCCAAATCCAATACCACTTCACATCAGAACACCACTTCGGATTTGAAGCAGCCGCCTGATACTGACATTTCGTAGACGTCGTCTGACTGTTCCTTTATATCTCCATCTACTGATGAGGCTCATAATCTTTCTAGTACTAAGTTAGTATTAGTGACTTCCAATCACCGGGTCTTGGTTAAAATCCAAGGAAAGATAATGAATTTAATCATAGTTATTTTAATTGTAGCTATCCTGCTCTCAACCCTCCTAGCCATTGTATCATTTTGACTCCCCCAGATAAACCCTGATCATGAAAAATTATCCCCCTATGAATGCGGCTTTGACCCCCTCGGCACCGCTCGCCTCCCCTTCTCCCTTCGATTTTTCCTCATCGCCATTCTGTTTCTGTTGTTTGACCTTGAAATCGCCCTTCTCCTACCCCTCCCTTGAGGAGACCAGCTAGCTTCCCCCCTTTTAACCTTCTTTTGGGCCACGGCCGTTTTACTTCTCCTCACACTAGGCCTAATCTATGAATGACTCCAAGGAGGCCTAGAATGGGCTGAATAGGTGATTAGTTTAAGAAAAACATTTGATTTCGGCTCAAAAGCTCGTGGTTAAAGTCCACCCTCGCCTAATGACCCCCACCCATTTTGCTTTCTCCGCAGCCTTCATTCTGGGATTAGCAGGCTTAGCATTCCATCGAACTCACCTCCTCTCAGCCCTTCTATGCCTAGAAGGAATAATGCTCTCCCTATTCATTGCCCTCTCTCTATGAACCCTTCAACTAGATTCCACCAACCTCTCAGCCTCCCCCATACTTCTCCTAGCATTCTCAGCCTGCGAGGCAAGCACAGGTCTCGCACTACTAGTCGCCACCACCCGAACACACGGAACCGATCGCCTACAAAGCCTAAACCTACTGCAATGCTAAAAATTCTTATTCCCACATTAATGCTCATTCCAACAACCTGGCTAACCTCCGCCAAATGATTATGACCCACCACCCTCGCGCACAGCCTATTAATCGCCTTAGCCAGCCTCAGCTGATTAAAAAACCTATCGGAAACAGGGTGAACTTCTCTTAATCTTTATATAGCAACAGACCCCCTCTCAACCCCCCTCCTAGTACTCACCTGCTGACTCCTCCCCCTCATAATCCTTGCAAGCCAGAACCACACAACTACTGAACCTATCAACCGACAACGAATATACATTACTCTCCTGACATCCCTACAAATCTTCCTTATCTTAGCCTTCGGAGCCACCGAAATAATTATGTTTTACGTAATGTTTGAAGCCACTCTGATTCCAACCCTGTTTCTCATCACCCGCTGAGGTAATCAAGCAGAGCGACTTAACGCAGGCACTTATTTTTTATTTTATACTCTAGCCGGCTCACTCCCCCTACTTGTTGCCCTCCTCCTTCTCCAAAATAGTACCGGGACTCTTTCTCTCCTAACTCTGCAATTTTCAGGCCCCACCATCCTAACTTCCTTTGCAGATAAGCTCTGATGAGCAGGCTGTTTACTAGCATTCCCTAGTCAAATACCACTCTACGGCGTTCACCTTTGACTCCCTAAAGCTCACGTCGAAGCCCCAATCGCAGGCTCAATAGTCCTTGCTGCCGTCCTCCTAAAACTAGGAGGCTACGGCATGATACGAATTCTCCCCATACTAGAACCTCTAACCAAAGAGTTAAGCTACCCCTTCATCATTTTTGCACTTTGAGGGGTAATCATAACTGGCTCAATTTGTTTACGCCAAACAGACCTAAAATCCCTCATCGCTTATTCTTCCGTCGGCCACATGGGCCTGGTGGTAGGCGGAATCCTTATCCAAACCCCCTGAGGACTCACAGGGGCCCTTATTCTCATGATTGCCCACGGACTCACTTCCTCCGCCCTATTCTGCCTCGCCAACACAAACTACGAACGAACCCACAGCCGAACAATAGCTCTCGCCCGAGGGCTCCAAATAGCCCTACCCCTAATAACTACCTGATGATTTATTGCCAGCCTCGCCAACCTCGCCTTACCCCCACTCCCCAACCTTATGGCAGAACTAATAATTATTACCTCACTATTCAACTGATCCTGATGAACCCTGGCCCTAACAGGTACAGGAACTCTTATCACCGCGGGGTACTCCCTATACATATTTTTAATAACCCAACGCGGCCCCCTCCCAACACATATCATTGCCCTTGAACCCTCCCACTCCCGAGAACATCTATTAGTAGCCCTCCACCTACTCCCCCTAATCCTCCTGATCCTTAAACCTGAACTAATTTGAGGCTGGACCGCTTGCAGGCATAGTTTAACAAAAACATTAGATTGTGATTCTAAAAACAGGGGTTAAAACCCCCTTGCCCGCCGAGAGAGGCTTGCTAGCAACGAAGACTGCTAATCTTCGCCACCTTGGTTGGACCCCAAGGCTCACTCAAACCGCTGCTAAAGGATAACAGCTCATCCGTTGGTCTTAGGAACCAAAAACTCTTGGTGCAAATCCAAGTAGCAGCTATGCACACTACTTCACTTATAATGACCTCAAGCCTAATCACTATGCTCCTCCTCTTAGCCTACCCTGTTCTCACAACTCTTAACCCCGACCCCCGAGGCCCCGACTGATCCCTCTCCCAAGTTAAAACAGCGGTAAAACTCACTTTCTTTGTAAGCCTCCTTCCACTCTTCCTATTCCTTAATGAAGGAGCAGAAATAATTGTCACCAATTGAACCTGAATAAATACCCTAACCTTTGATATTAACATTAGCTTTAAATTCGACCACTACTCAATTATTTTTACCCCCATTGCCCTCTATGTCACCTGATCCATTCTAGAATTTGCATCTTGATATATACACTCAGACCCCTACATAAACCGATTTTTTAAATACCTTCTTATCTTCTTAATCGCCATAATCATCCTCGTCACAGCCAATAATATATTTCAACTATTCATCGGCTGAGAGGGCGTGGGGATCATATCCTTCCTCTTAATCGGCTGATGGTATGGCCGAGCAGACGCAAACACTGCAGCCCTCCAAGCTGTTCTCTATAACCGAGTCGGAGACATCGGCCTAATCTTCGCCATAGCCTGAATAGCAACCAACCTCAACTCATGAGAAATACAACAAATATTTACAACAGCTAAAAATCAAGACCTTACCTTCCCCCTCTTAGGCCTCATCCTTGCCGCAACTGGTAAATCAGCACAATTTGGACTTCACCCATGACTTCCCTCTGCCATAGAGGGTCCCACACCGGTCTCCGCCCTACTGCACTCCAGCACTATGGTTGTTGCCGGAATTTTCCTTCTTGTCCGAATAAGTCCACTTCTAGAAAATAATCAAACAGCCCTTACTCTCTGCTTATGCTTAGGGGCCCTAACCACTCTATTTACCGCCACTTGTGCCCTCACCCAAAATGATATTAAAAAAATCGTTGCTTTCTCTACATCAAGCCAACTCGGCCTTATGATAGTAACCATTGGACTAAATCAACCCCAACTTGCCTTCCTTCACATCTGCACTCACGCATTTTTCAAAGCAATACTTTTCCTCTGCTCAGGCTCAATTATTCACAGCCTTAACGACGAACAAGATATTCGAAAAATAGGGGGCATGCACCACCTTACACCCTTTACCTCTTCTTGTCTTACTATTGGAAGCCTAGCCCTCACTGGTACCCCTTTTTTAGCAGGCTTCTTCTCAAAAGACGCTATTATTGAAGCACTTAACACATCCCATCTCAACGCCTGAGCCCTTGCCCTCACTCTCCTAGCTACCTCCTTTACAGCCATTTATAGCCTCCGAGTCGTTTTCTTTGTATCCATAGGCCACCCCCGATTCAACACACTCTCCCCCATCAATGAAAACAACCCAGCAGTCTTAAACCCCATCAAACGCCTAGCCTGAGGAAGCATTATTGCCGGCCTTTTAATTACCTCTAATATGACCCCCCTAAAAACACCAATCATAACCATGCCCCCCCTTCTAAAACTAGCCGCCCTAACCGTTACTATCCTCGGCCTTCTTTTAGCACTAGAACTGGCTTCTCTAACAAATAAACAATTCAAAACAACCCCTAATCTAGCTCCCCACCACTTCTCTAACATACTTGGCTTCTTCCCAGCAGTCATTCATCGCACCCTCCCCAAACTTAACCTGACCCTTGGACAAACAATTGCCACCCAAATTATTGACCTAACCTGACTAGAAAAAACAGGCCCCAAAGCTTTAACCTCGCTTAACATGCCTTTGATTACAACAACAAGCAACACCCAACAAGGTATGATCAAAACATACCTCTCATTCTTCCTACTAATACTAGCCCTGACAACCCTGCTGTTTATCCTTTAAACCGCCCGAAGCGCCCCCCGACTTAAGCCCCGCGTTAACTCCAACACCACAAACACGTCAAAGCACACCCAAGCACTAATTACTAACATCCCCCGCCCCCAGCATACATTAACGCAACCCCCCCCGAATCCCCCCAGTAATACAGATAATTCTCCCAACTCATCTACCGGCACCCAAGAAGTCTCATATCACCCCCCTCAAAATTGACCCGAAACCATAACCACACCCACTACATACGCAAGAATGTATACCATAACAGGACGACTGCCTCAACTTTCTGGGTAGGGCTCTGCAGCTAAAGCTGCCGAGTACGCAAACACCACCAACATTCCCCCCAAATAAATCAAAAACAAAATTAACGACAAAAAATGACCCCCATGGCCCACTAAAATACCACACCCCAAACCAGCCACCACAACTAAACCTAAAGCAGCAAAATAAGGCGAGGGATTTGAGGCAACTGCAACCAACCCTAAGACCAAACCAAACAAAAATAAAGACATAATATAAGTCATAGTTTCTACCAGGACTCTAACCAGGACTAATGGCTTGAAAAACCACCGTTGTTCTTCAACTATAAAAACCCTAATGGCAAACCTGCGCAAAACCCACCCACTCCTAAAAATCGCTAACGACGCACTAGTAGACCTCCCCGCCCCCTCTAACATTTCAGCCTGATGAAACTTTGGCTCCTTACTTGCCCTCTGTCTAGGCGCCCAAATTCTCACAGGACTCTTCCTTGCTATACACTATACATCTGACATCTCCATAGCCTTCTCGTCTGTTGCACACATCTGCCGTGATGTCAATTACGGATGACTCATCCGAAACCTCCATGCCAACGGCGCCTCTTTCTTCTTTATTTGCCTTTACCTCCACATCGGCCGAGGCCTCTATTATGGCTCCTACCTGTACAAAGAGACATGAAATATCGGAGTCGTACTCTTCCTGCTTGTAATAATAACCGCCTTCGTTGGTTATGTCTTGCCCTGAGGCCAAATATCCTTCTGAGGGGCCACCGTCATTACAAACCTTTTATCAGCAGTACCCTACGTAGGCAACACACTAGTTCAATGAATCTGAGGGGGCTTCTCAGTCGATAACGCCACCCTCACCCGTTTTTTCGCTTTCCACTTCCTCCTGCCCTTTATTGTCGCGGCCGCAACCTTCCTTCACCTACTTTTTCTACATGAAACAGGCTCGAACAACCCACTGGGTCTAAACTCGGACACAGACAAAATCCCGTTTCACCCCTACTTCACCTACAAAGACCTCCTGGGCTTTGCAATCCTAATCATTTGCCTTACCGCCCTAGCTCTTTTTACCCCAAACCTCCTCGGCGACCCCGACAACTTCACCCCCGCCAACCCCCTGGTCACCCCTCCTCACATCAAGCCAGAGTGATACTTCTTATTTGCTTACGCCATCTTACGATCAATTCCAAACAAACTAGGAGGCGTCCTCGCCCTCCTAGCCTCCATCCTTGTTCTTATAGTAGTTCCAATTCTACACACATCAAAACAACGAGGACTGACATTTCGACCCATCACCCAAATCTTCTTCTGAACCCTTATCGCAGACGTATTTATCTTGACATGAATTGGAGGAATACCAGTAGAACACCCCTTCATTATTATTGGCCAAGTGGCATCTGTCCTATACTTTGCCCTATTCTTAATCTTCCTTCCAATGGCAGGCTGATTAGAAAACAAAATCCTTGAATGACACTGCACTAGTAGCTCAGTCTCAGAGCACCGGTCTTGTAAACCGGACGTCGGGGGTTAAACTCCCCCCTACTGCTTATCAAAAAGGAGAGAATTTAACTCCCACCACTAACTCCCAAAGCTAGTATTCTAAGTTAAACTACTTCTTGCCTATATATATATATATATATATGTATTATCAACATACACTTATATAAACCATACACTGATGTTTCAGTACATAGTATTCTAAATCAGCATTAATTACCACGCTAATATTAACAATTTAAATTTTTAACATGTCTAATCATATCTACATTAATATCAACAAGATCAAAGTACACTTATTGATAATCACCCGGCATTCTTTCATCCTTAATGAATGGCGGCTGAAGTTGGTGGAGTGCTTCATTGGGGAGCACCCCACATACCCTCCTTTTTAAACATTTAGGCACAGAGTCGTTACAACACATGCCTGGGAGCACCCCGCATAATCCTCCATCTATAGGCACTTGGACTAAGATCGGCCGCAACACACAAGTGGGAGCAACCACCATCACGTAGTGCTTCACTTCGAGGCTAGGGGTTTTTTTTATTTTTTTTTTCTTCTGGCGATTGCCCCCCATTCCCTACTTTCAAAAAACAGGGCATATCTCATTGGATTAGATAAAGCAAGATAATTCCTCCGGGCATGAATGATACCCACATTTACTGTATTCTAGTGCATAAGCTGTGCTTTATCACTTAACGATTCCTGAGTTGTGCCCCTGTGTTCTTTAAATATGTTAGACCCCCCCCTACCCCCCCCTACACATATTTATACACTCTGACATAGCTAACATTTCCATTAAAACCCCTAAAAACAAAAAACCCCCAACAAAACTTCACTGCCTAAATTTTTGATCAAAAAAATAACTATTTATATTATTATAAGAATTCACGC